GGGTTTATTAGCTAAATGGCAATTGGCACATACAATACGGCCGGTCGCTTCGCGTGGATTTTCATAACCCTGCTGTGCAAAAATGGGATAGGCATTTGAAACGGGTGCCCCAGTTATTATATATATCATGAGCGATACGGAAATGGATCGAGTAATCTCTTCCTTTATCCAAGAAAAAAGGGTATTTATAGTTTGCATGGTCCAATCATTGGTATCGAAAATTTATACAATAAAATTAGGTGGGTTCTTAGTCTAGTATAGTTCCCTATCTATGATTCTGCTATGTACTAAAAGAATTTTATTGTAATGGAATAGAATATAGGAGGAATCGAATCCCTTGTATGAGTAAAAAGAATAAGTACAGTTTTGAATGTTTTGCTTATGTACAAAGTAACAACCAACCATTCTAATTGGATCAGTGAATCATTTTTCAGTCATTCATTGAATGATAAATCACTACAAGTGAGGGAGATACACGATTTAAATAACGGAAAATCAAATATTTTAAAATTGTATCTAGAATGACCGGAAAGGTAGAAACAAGACCGGATATAATTTGATCATTATGAGCAAATCCAAAATCTTTGTAGACAGATCCAATCATTAGTTCCCAACCGTGGGGCGAATGGAATCCTATACATAAATCAGTTACTAAAAGAATGGAAAAGGCTTTGATTGTGTCGCTTAAGTTATATAGAAATTCTTGAACCCAATAGTTAAGAATAACAAGTTCTTCATTACCTAGCATAGAATAACCACTTAGAATAACGAAACAGATCATATTTGTCGAGAAGTGCAAAATCGTATGGATACAATCTTCATTGTGCATCTTGATCAATTGGATCGTTTCGTTGTAGATTCCGATACGAAGCTTTTCTAGATGTGTTCCCGGGTATTCCTTTATCATTTCGTCCAAGAGTAAGAGTTCCTCTAATTCTATGAATTTTTTTAGAATACTCTTTTCTTGAATATCATTCAAAAAAATTTCGGATTGCCTAGTATCCCACCAATTAGTAACCCAAGATTCCAGACTTTTAGTAAATGAGAGAGAGATCCACCAGGGCAAAAATACTATAGATGCAAGATATAGAAGGGGAATGAATGCTTTCTTTTTTGCCATTTTTCCGTCTTTGAATTTTTAATGAACTCACCCCATTCGTTGACGCTATACGATACTAACTAATATTCCTATCAAGGATCAGTTCTATTACAAGTTATCGAGCCCACGAATCTATTCCCCGCTTTTTTTGTGTATGATTCAGCGGTTAGTACTTGAATTTATAAATAATACAGAAATGGAATAAAAAAGAATCCACTTCGAATAAAGAGATTGTTTCCAAATCTATCACTTGCTAAAATTCGAAGAGAGTGACCCCTTTCAATAAAGAAATGCATGAAAGAGCCCCTTCAAGTAACAAATATTATTCAGATTTTGAAACGAAAGAACTCTCTTTCTATCAAAATATCCAATTTTTTGAAAAAAAAAAAAACGACGCATAGTCCGGGAATAATTGAGAGAATTTTCTGAAGAATATTGTGATTCTGATAAAAAAAATGACTACCAAAACAAGACAAAAAAGCTATCGTTATAAGCATCCCAATCGTTTGGTAATTAAGAAGTACAAAAAGGGATAAAAAGAAAAATTGATTGACAAAACAAAAAAAAAGAGAATCTACAAGATATAATCTCTCTATTGAAAAGAAAAAAAGCATTCATTCTTTTCATTTCAGTTTCAATTCATTTTTTAAAATACTTCAATTGGTACACGCAAGAAATAAGCCAATTCAGCAGCTTTTTGCTCAAGTTCTCGTGGAGTCAAATTCTCATCAGTACGAGTCAAAGGAATAGCGCCATGGCCTCTGATTTCCATATAAAGGACACGACGAGCATAAATACCCTCTTTCACTTCTATTCTGATGGACTGGACATCTTTCATAAAGAATTGGAGGAAGATGCGACGATTTTTTCCAGGAAATCCCCAACGAAAAATACACACTATTCCTTCTTTTCTATCGAACCGATCATAACCACTACCTACATTCCACGAAATTGTGCACCACAAATAAGAGCTAATAAAGAGACCCGCAATTCCGTAGAAAGACATCACGATCCCCTGTGGAAAAAAAATGATTTGCGTAGGCGGAAATAAAGATATCAAATTTCTACCAAGATAACTGGAAATTCCAACTAATAAAAACCCTAATGAACCTAAAAAAAGGATAAAGGCCCAGCAGAAATTACTTGTTTTTCGAGACCCCGCTATAAGTTCTATCCATATATGTTCTGATCGCCAATTCATACTAGATCTAGTTGCATTTTATTGAAATTGAGAGAATAACCCAAATTAATTTGACTTTTTGTGTGTTTCCGAAATAACTCTCATCAACTAGCACTATTCTGATGTGAACTTTTATTTTAGGAGTAATTCATCGAATTGGTTAGATATAAAATAATAATATCCATTTCGCATGATTTCCTATAGATATCCACATACATATAGATATATTCACTTTACATTTAAGGCATTCGCCCCGATCCCGATTTGATTTCGTTGCAAATAGCTATAATTTATTTACTCATATATCATGTTTACACACGAATAACAATAATAGTTTCTTTATGTTCGGGGGAAACCACATCACATATTTTATTCTAAGAAATAGATATCTGTGTTATGGTCTAAGTCTAAATCTTGAAAAAAAAAAACAAAATAGATGAGATTTAGCCCCATCATATCGATATCTAAAAAATCTTGTTTTTTTGAATATGAAGAGATAAAGAAGCCATCGCAATTGCCGGCAATATTAGGCCCACGAAAGGCACAAAAAAAGAGGGTAAATTTGTCATAAAATGGATACCTGGATTTACTATTTTTACCTGTTATTGTTATATTGTTATTTATATTGTTATAAAGGTATCTTATAATCATTATTTATAATTCATATAGAATTATACTAAGCATATCTAAGTGAGTATATGTGATATAATAAAAAATATATAAATATAATAAAATAAGTGCAAGGAATGTCGAACTAAATAAATATAATTTTTCATCTTTCTACATGAAATATATATATATATGATAATCGCCTTTTTTATTATCTTGTTTTTGTCTTATAATTTGAATTTCATAAAATGGAATAAAATAAAGAAAGAGTTTCTTACAACTTCCTGAAAAATTTGTTACAATCCGATCCGGGAATAGGGAGTCTTAGTAAAACTGGGGATTCTAAAAAAATATCGAAAGATGCAAGATTCTGTACTTTTCACTTTTAAATTTTCTATATTTTAATTATATACACATAAGAAGAGAACGCGAAATTCGCTTTATTCTCCTTGCCTAATTTTAATTTAGCGGAAGAAGGAATGCATTCTTTTTTTTTTGATAGAGGTTTTTACTGATTAGTAATCGGGAATGTCGGTAAAAAAAAAATGATCCGCATAATTATTTTTACAATTAAATCTTATGTCATCAAATGCTACCAAGCCAAAATCCGTAGAATGGATTTTGGCTTTGATTTCTATAAACTAAATAACTACTCGTTTTATAAAAAAAAAATAATAATTTATATTTTGATTAATTAATATATTTTTTTTATTAAGGATCCGCTTGATTGAATTTTGATTCAGAGAAAAGAAAGCGTGGAGCTGAAATAACTCACTCAGAACGTCTTTTAAAAGATTACGTGGTACGATTAGGTCGAATTGGCCCTTATGGAATAAATATTCAGCCGTTTGTGAGCCCTCAGGTACTGTCGTATTCAATGTTTGTTCAATTACTCTTTTACCCGCAAATGCAATGTAGGCATTGGGTTCGGCAATAATGATATCGCCCAACATACCAAAACTGGCTGTCACCCCACCAGTAGTAGGAGATGTAAGGATTGATACATAGAATAACTTTTTCTTTGATTGATAATCATATAAAGCGGAAGCTATTTTAGCCATTTGCATCAAGCTCAAACTTCCTTCTTGCATGCGTGCTCCTCCGGAAGCACACACTAGAATAAGAGGCAAAAACTGATTGGTAGCATATTCGATCAAACGAGTGATCTTCTCGCCAACTACGGAACCCATACTACCCCCCATAAACTGAAAATCCATAACCCCAATTGCTATGGGAATACCGTTTAGTTGACCTATGCCTGTTTGAACAGCCTCAGTTAATCCTGTTTTTCTTTGATAAGAATCAATACGCTCTTTGTAAGATTCCTCTTCCAACGGAAATTCAATGGTATCCACAGAGACCATATCTTCATCCATAGGAACCCAAGTACCCGGATCAATCAAAAGTTCTATTCTATCTGAACTACTCATTTTCAAATGATGTCCACAGTGTTCGCAAATATTCATTTTTGATTTCAAAAATTTCTTATAATTTAATCCATAACAATTTTCGCATTGAACCCATAAATGCCTATATTTTTGAGTAAAATCTAGATCATTAGAATTTTCCGTTTCTGTTATAGTTAACTCACTACCAGCCGGACTCGTTTTTATACTTGAACTCTGGGTTTCACTACTATTTCTGCTTTCATCAAAAATGTAACTAGAAATGTAATTGTCATTGTAATTGACAATACCACTTAAAATGTAACTATCAATACAAATTTGAGAACGAAAATAGCTGTCAATACAGCTAGTAATGTGTTTATTCCAACTATATTTAGTATCATATATGTAAGGATCATAGTGGGGATCATCACTATTAGATACACTATTTAGATAACAAAAATTCCGAGAATTAGAAAAAGAGCTTTCTAGTTCACTTAGAAAAGAATGAGCATTGTCAATCTCAAAAATTTGATTTTCAATATCAAAACATATGAAATAACTGTCCCTATTATTATCCCTAACTAAAAAAGTATCATCAGGTACGAAATTATGAATGTCTCTAACGCCGACTAAATGATCAACATTACTGTAACTAGAATTGTCACTATCACTCCCACTAAGAGTGTTTTTATCTATATCATTTCTAATCGGGTCTTCACTTACA